GGTATATCAAATAAGTCGATCTCTTGGCTCTTATTTACTTGTAATGGCAATTTCGAAATAGAGGAGTCCTTCTTAGTTTCAGAAGAAATGTATTTATATGCTAAAAGATCATATTTATAGTTTTTCTTAAACTTAGTTTTTTGATTTCTTACTAATGAATATACTTCAGAATCATCTTGTTTTTTGGAATGAAGTAATGGGTCTTTTTCATATGAATCTCCTTTATTTAAATCGTTATTTTGAGGCGTATGGCGTCGGTTGACTTTATTTCGCCAGGTTTGTGCGCCTACTCGCTCCCAATGAACCTTAGATAAATTGTATTGAGACTGACCTCTTAACCAGTTTTTCCATGGATTCGTTCCAAAATTTCGAAGTTTCTTATGCTTTAATTCGGAATGAAATATTCCCTGTCTTTCAAAAGAATCCTTTATTGCAGTCTTAAGAAAAAAAGACGTTCCGCGATATTGAAGAACAGATCTTAACTTATCACTAACTAGGGTTTGTGATAATTTGTAAAATACATATGCTTGTGACAGGGAAGATAAATTTGGCAAGGAAGCAAATTTCGGAACAATCTGTGACTTCCGCTTATTTATATTTTTTATAGTCGAACTAAAGGTAATTCTTTTTTGATTTGTTTCAGTATTGGAAATGTCTTTCTCAAAAAATTTTTTTGTTAAATTGATTCTAGGAATCTTAATGATACATAGAAAGATATCTAGGTATATTTTGTATATTTTTTCAATGAAAATTTTTTGAAAATAATTCCATTTACTTATTAATCGAACATTTCTTCTTTTTACAATTTTCCAAATATTTTTTGGTGATTCTACATTATTATTTTGCTTTTTGTTGTTAGGACTATTATTTAGTCCTGGAGTTACTTTTTTTTTTTCTTTTGTAATTCTTTCTATTTGATTTTTTATTGTGCTTGTTCTATTAATCAGATTTTGTATTTTTTCTTCTGAATTTGTAGAAGCTGTAGATCGAATTTGACTAAATGATTCATGAATTATCTCATTGCTGATTATAGAATCTTTTTCTTTTTGAGTTTCACTCGATTCATCTACTCCTATCCCTTTCAATCTTGTATTTTTTTTTATTATTTTCAAAATTGTGCTTTTTAGAACTAGAACCCTTTCTTTAAGCCGTTTTATGCTTTCTTTAAGCCGTTTTATGCTTTCTTTTGGGTTTCCTAGAACTCTAACAAAATTTGGCTTTATTTTTTGGTTGAAAACGCTTCTTATAAGTCGAAAGGCGCTCCCTTCCAATTTTTCTGCTGCTAATCTTTGACTTTTTTTGCCTAGTTCGTTAAAAATGGGCCCCCAAAAAATGGAAAAGGAACGGTTGGGTCGGGCACCACCCCAAGGATAGTCAGCTAGTCCCCAGAAAGACCTTATAAAAGCATAATCGTTGGTTATCCTTTGTCTATCATCCGCTGTGTGCCAAGGTTTCAACTCTAAAGGCCATAAAACTTTGACCTGAAGACCGTATTCCCACCACTCCTCCGGAAAGTTGCTGATGGATATGACGCCTATAGCAAAACCGTCATCGTTGCATAAAAGATGAGTCTCGTTTTCCCAGTCCTTTCTATCCTCAGCCCACTCGGGCTGCTGCAAAAATAAGATACGACCAATATTTTTAGCTATTATCGCTAAAGGCAATGCAATATATCTTCTAAAATAGGAGTTAAAAATTAATACGATACCTCTTACTCCTAGCCCATAATAAAGCTCATTCCATGCATCTATTCCATCCATCCGGAACAGCTCTTCTTCGGGGTCTAGTTCGATTTTCTCTTTTTTGATTCTTTTCAATTTTTTCCGTTCTTTCAATGCTTTGCTTTTTTTTTCGTTTATCTTCCTTTTTGTCTTCCTTTTTGTCTTCCCTTTTGTCTTCCTTTTTGTTTTTGTCTGTTCTTTCTTAGGTCCCTTAAGAGTGAAAAGGTCCCCTTTTTTGATTCCAAACCTATGCAGCAAATTTTGCATTTTCAAAACAAGGGGTTTCACTACCCTAAAAGAACTAGACAGTGTACTTTTTAAGAAGCCCAAAAAAAGAGGGGAATGCGGAAACATTTCAATCTGTCTTACAACAACTCCGTTTTTACGCCTTAGGACGCTCGCAACACCTTTGATGTCATCCTGATGCCAAAATTGGTCGCGCACCGCTCTCAAGGAGGTCCTCCACACGTCCTTATTCTCGGTTTTCCACTCGATATTGGTGATGAGGCTGCCAACGTGAACATGAGCAAGGCTTTTCTCAAAGTCAATACTATAAGGGTCTCCCCCACTCTTGATCAAATCCTTCTTAACCTTCTCATTAATCTCTTTAGCAATCTCCGGATCAATCTTATTACTATCTTTAGAAAGATTTTTGATAAGTAAATTTTGAGTATCCTGATTCAAAATAATTTCATATTTGTATTGTGCTGATATAATATCAAAGCACTCATTATCTCCCCGCTTGGTCACAAAGGGTTCGCCCAGGTCGTATGCGACCTCGCGGAGTAATACGTATGACCAGCGAGGGACGCGTTGACCGATGTGCGCTCGTCCCACACTTTCTCCCACTTTATAAGTCCTTAGTTGCTTTAGCTTTTTTAGTTTTCGCTGGTTCCAATCAATGCCTCCCCCCCCTTTTTCCCAAGGCTTAGAAAAAAATTTTGCCAAAGGATTATAATATAATTTTCCTTCTGCTCTTAGTTTTAGTGTTTTACTTTTTAGTATCGCGAACATTCTCTCTTCAAATTTTGGGGACTCGAAAATGAAACCTGGCAAAAGGGTCTCATGAATTTGATTTAGAGCAAGGATTTGCTTAAGTTGAGATTCTGTAGGTTCATCGTCGATTCTTTCACGAGATTTTGTAGTTCCATTTTTTTTTCTTCGACGAGATTGCATTGCATTCTGGACTTTTGCACGAGATTGCATTGCATTCTTTTTTCTTCGACGAGATTGCATTGCATTCTTTTTTCTTCCACTAGATTTACGAGATTTAATTACATTGTAGACTTTTTCACGAAATTCACCCAATTGAAGAAGTGCCCTTTCTTCGCTTAGACGTGCTTCTTCGCGTAGACGTGCTTCTTCGCGTAGACGTGCTTCTTCGCGTAGACGTGCCTCTTCTTCCCTTTTCTCCTGTTCTTTGCTTTTCGGTGCCTTTTCTTCGCTTTTCTCCTTTTCTTCGCTTTTCTCCTTTTCTTCGCTTTTCTCCTTTTCTTCGGGATCCTCGATTACTTTTCTAAACTTTTTGATTCTTCCACGAGAGGGCCCATTCAACAAAGGATCATACCTTTTTGGTAGGCAGAGGCAGGTTTCGTTCATTTTCTCAATACAAACCCGAGTCCTTTTGTCGAGTATATCTAGAAAAAGAAATCCCGTGTCTAGAGCCTCAATTCTCTTTATAAACTCGTTATTTAAGTTGTTTTGTCTTTGTTTGTTCTTATAAAGCCAATCTTTGTCTAGTTTATCAAAGGAGAGTCTTTCTACTGTGGACGAAGATATCATCCCTTTCGTCAGTTCCTTAAAACTAGAAAAACTTGGAGGATCTGTAAAAGATATTCTTTTTTTTCCATCACTTCGGCATGTATCAAAAAAATATTGTGAAGCTTCCTTTCTTACAGCCCCAAAAAAGTGTTGATTGCTTATGTATCGTACTGGACGAGTCCATTGAAACTGAAAAAAATCGGCCGCTAAAATGCCTTCCACCACTATGGGTGCTTTTTGATCTTTTTCTTCATCCAGATCCGCTCCCAAACGCGTGGGAGGAATTTCTTCTTTGAATAGCACTTTTTTTCGTGCAATCTCCTCTTTCTTTTCCTCTTTCTTTTCCTCTTCCTTTTCCTCGTCCTCGTCCTCGTCCTCGTCCTCGTCCTCCCAGTAAGTGTCAGCTTCTCGGCCTTGTCTGGCTAACCAATTTGGTTGCAGTTGTGGGGCTTGGACGCTTGTCAGTGGATGTGGAAAAATGAATAAAGGTATTCTGCCTAAATAGTAGGCACAGGTAACAAATAAGAAAATATTCACGAACCGACCCGTGTTTCTCCTCAAGTTTATTAACAGCAAGTACTGAATTTCTGACACAACCCACTGAAAGGTTCGCATAAGGAATTCAAATTCTTCCCCAAGGGACCTAACAAGGTACTGATAAATCTTCTTTTTGTATTTATTCAATTCTGACTTAATGGACTTATTCAATTCTGACACACGGTACTGAAAGTGTGAAAAACGGACCTGAAATTTTGCCCCAAGGTACTTATAAATGTACTTATCCAATGCGGACACAAGTTCCTTCTTAGATCTACTCAAAAGATAGATCCGTATCCAGTCGAATAATCTTTTCGTGAATAAAAGGAAACAAATGTGACCAATTAACCAACCAACAAAACTACTTGTTACAAATAACATCTTGTTGTTGCATCGAAACATATAAACATTGACTAATCTGGCTAACGTTGAATTTGGTAAAAGGATCTGGTTGGCTAATTGAAAAATGAAAGTATTCAGGAAAATGAGGAAATTGCTTCTGGTACTGGTAGTGATAGTATAGTCCCAATTGTCGGCTGCGAAATAAAGCAAAAGATACGGTAGAAATAGTACAGCTAGTATATGAGGTGTCCACAATAGTAGATGCAGAGGCCTATTATAGATCGACATGAACCTCACGAGCTGGCCCATAATCAAACCAGTTATTGCTGCTGCCTTCTGCTCGGGTTCTTCAACGAAAAGGAAGAGATAAGCGGGCCTTATGGAGAATGTAGTTAGAAATCCATAATAGAGTCCGACCCCAACGACCGAATTGGTTATCTTCATACACAAGCTTACAAACGATTGAAATAGCATGATCACCACCTCCTTGGTTTTCTTTTTTTTTTTTTTTCTATTGTCTATTGCAATAGACAATAAAATTTGTATCTATTTTTGTTTATATATTGAATTATATATATGTGATTTTTGTTTATATATTGAATTATATATATGTGATTATTTTTCTATTTTTTTATATAT